GCACAAACAATTCGTCCTGTTGCTTCTCGTGGGTTTTCATAACCCTGCTGCGCAAAAATGGGATATGCATTTGAAATAGATGTCTGAGTTATTACATATATCCCGATCGATACAGAAATAAATCGAGTAATCTGCTGCTTTACCCCAAAAAAAGTATTTCTATTTTGCATGGTCCAATTATTATTATTGATCCCCAAATTTCTACAATAAATTAGGTAGGTAGCTAGTATAGTTCCCTATCCACAAGTCTGTCGTTGTACTGGAATACAAATAACTTAAATAAACAGATAGAAGTATAAAGAAAGAGTAAGTCAAATTAAAATTTCGTTATGCGCGAAGAAAGATTCAGGTTGGATTTATATCAGGAGATCAAAAGAATTCTTCAGTCTCATTCATTCATTGAATGATAAATCACTACAAGTGAAGGAGATACACGATTTAAATAATGGAAAATCCAATATTTTACAATTGTATCTAGAATAACTGGAAAAGTAGAAACAAGACCGGATATTATTTGATCATTATGTGCCAATCCGAAATCGTTGTAGACCGAACCAATCATTAATTCCCAACCATGTGGAGAGTGGAATCCTATCCATAAATCAGTGACTAACAGAATAGAAAAGGCTTTTATTGTGTCACTTAAGTTATATAAGAATTCCTGAATCCAAGAATTAAGAATGACAAGTTTTTCATTACCCAGAATAAAATAACCACTTAGAATAGCGAAACAGATTATATTTGTCGAGAAATGCAAAATACTATGCAAATTATATTCATTATGTATTTTGACCAATTGTACTGTTTCTTTGTGGATCCCTATACGAAGCTTTTGTAAATGTGTCTCGGGGTACTCCTTTATCATTTCGTCCAACAGAAAAAGTTCTTCTAATTCTATGAATTTTTCTAGAACGTTCTTCTCTTGAATATCATTCAAGAAAGTTTCGGATTGCCTATTATTTAACCAATCATTAATCCAAGGTTCCAGACATTTATTAAATGAGAGAGAGACCCACCAGGGTAAAAAGACTATAGATGCAAGATATGGAAGGAAAATCAATGCTTTCTTTTTTTTTTTTTCACTTTTTTTGAATTGTTACTAAACCTGCTTCATTTGTTGATTTAGCTTATCTGATCTTTCCTTGAAGCATGAGTTCTATAACAAGGTATGGAACCTATGGATCTATTCCCATTTTTTATATAATTATTTAATTGAGTTTAGTCCTTTATTTAGTCTTTAGATTTAAAAGTCATATAGAAAGAAAAAAAAAAATAGGGTTTGTTTCGAATAAAAAAAAATAAGCGAATAGAGTTCTCAAATATTTCAATTGAACAAATTAGAAACAATTATATTGGATCCTTTTTCGTTCTTTTTTCAATCAACCCTCGAAAAAACTCAAATCAAAGAAAAAAAGAGTCTTTGAGTTTTTTTCGAGACAAAAGAACTGGGGATCAACTCATTTTTTGAAAAAGTTTTGCCCCCAGTAAAACGGGAGATATTTCATATTTATGAAGACTATTAATGATGAAATCCGAAATAGTTGGCAAAACTAGAGATAAAAGAGATAAATTGGATCATTATTAGAGATCCAATTATTTGTTTCTGAAAAAGCAAGAAGATAAAAGATTGTTTGACAAAACAAAAGAAATAAATTTAATGAGATATTCTTTTTTTGTATCTAACCTATCAATTATAAAATTGCATTTTTGCCTCAACTAAAAATAAAACATGAATTCTCTATTTAAAAATCTCCGGTTGGGGTATATGTGATGAATCCATAGTTATTATACTTATTAATAGTCTCAAAGAATTGATTTGAATTCCATACACATAAAAAAAAGGGGGGCAGACGAAAAATAGATTCTTAGTATATTTTAGTCGTTTTATTCGCTATGCGCCCCTTTTTTTTCCTTTTTTTCTATAGATCACCACATCAACAGAACAACTAAATAGAATTTCACATGTTCTACTCGAAAAATATAACATGTTCTGCTCGAACGAGCGTTCTTAAGACAAACTTGAGTGTATTAAAAAAAGAGGAGCAGGATTACTGAATTCCTTCCCTCATGCTTAGTTTAGAAAGTATTCATTCCACATTTTATTTTTCAAAAACCTTCAATGGGTACGCGCAAGAAATAGGCTAATTCTGCAGCTTTTTGTTCCATTTCTCGTGGAGTTAAATTCTCATCAGTACGAGTCAAGGGAATAGTTCCCTGGCCCCTGACTTCCATATAAAGCACACGTCGAGTATAAAGGCCCTCTTTAACCTCCACTCTGATTGATTGAACATCACTCATAAGGAATCGAAGGACTATACGACGATTTTTTCCAGGAAATCCCCAACGAAAAATACACACTATTCCTTCTTTTCTATCGAATCGATCATAACCACTACCTACATTCCACAAAATTGTGGACCACAAATAGGAACTAATGAATAGACCCGCAATTCCATAGAAAGACATTACAATCCCTTGCGGAAAAAAAGAGATTTGCTGAGATGGAAATACAGATATCAGATTCCTACCAAGATAACTGGAAGTTCCAACGACTAAGAATCCTAGTGAACCTAAAAAAAGGATACAGGCCCAGAAAAAGTTACTTGTTTTTCGAGACCCTGTTATGAATTCTATCCATATATGTTCTGATCGCCAGTTCATACTATACTAGATCCAATTGCATTCGATTGGAATTCGGAGAATAAACCAAATTAATTTGACTTTTCTTTTCCTGCTCCCGAGGTAACTCTCATCAACTAGCACTTGATGTGAACCATTAGGAGTAATTGGTTAGATACATTGATTTTCCACTTTATATCAAATGATGATCCATTTTTAACCAGCTAGACCCTCATATACATGCATTTATACGGATAGAATGTATACGCATGGAAAATTGTTTTTTTGTTAATTTGTAGTCACAAGCAACCACATATCATATCCACATTCTACTAAAAAAATAGATACCAAAAAGATGATCCAGTGTTGATTGAAATAACTTGATGAGATTTAGTCCCATACATCTTAGCTAGACAATCTTATTTTTTTGAACATAAAGAAATAAAGAAGCCATTGCAAATGCCGGAAATACTAGGCCTACTAAAGGCACAAAAATTGAGGGTAAGTTGAAATCTGTCATAGAATGGGTGCCTCGATTTAATATTTTAACCTCTTATCTTATAAAGATATCTTATGATAAATATATATCTATTATAAGTAATATTTAGTAGTTAATAAATGTAAAGTAATATAAAAAAGTAATATAAAGTAGTTAATAAGTGCAACAAATGTAAAACTACATTAAGTGTACCCTTTTTTTTCTACACGAATATGTATGATAATTCCATTTAATAAACTTTTTCTTATTATGTTTTCATTTTTATCTTGTTTCTAAAAGAAAAAAAAATACTAAAAAGTTTTTATGAGTTCGCGACTCCAACTAATTCCAGGGGATTCATAGTAAAAAGATGGGTTTTCGGAAGTTATAGAGGTTACATCCATTAGTACATATTTATTTGTATTTTATCAAATAGGTATATAATAGGTATATTTTATATATATATTCTATTTATATTATATATATATATATAGTAGAATATATTATATATTCTATATTAATTATTATTAATTATATAAATTATATATTAATATTATATTAATTATCGTTATATATAATGAAATATCAAAATATATTATATATAATGTAATGAAATTATTGTAATTATATCTATTCTATTTTATATTAAATATATATATATCAATTTTATATTAATAAAAATTCAAATTATTTAATAAAATTGAATTTATTTATATAATTTATATGAATTTATATTTTTGTTATATATTGGATTGACTTTTTTGATATATTACATTCACGCTAGTACATTTACATTAAATATATATTTTATACTTTCATTTTTTACTTTACATAAAAGATATAAAATATAATTCATAATAATTATATTCAATTCTATTAACTATTAACTGACAAAAAAATACATTTAATCAAATTAAATAACAAATCAAAGTTTTAAGTCAAGGGAAAAAAACCGTGGAGCTGAAATAATTCACCCAGAACACCCTTTAAAAGATTACGTGGTACGATTAGGTCAAACAATCCCTTCTGGAATAAATATTCAGCTGCTTGTGAACCATCGGGTACTGTCTTATTCAATGTTTGTTCAATTACTCTTTTCCCCGCAAATGCAATGTAGGCATTAGGTTCAGCAATAATGATATCTCCCAACATACCAAAACTGGCTGTAACCCCACCAGTTGTCGGAGATGTGAGAATTGCTACATAGAATAACTTTTTATTTAATTGATAATTATATAAAGCAGAAGATATTTTAGCCATTTGCATCAAGCTCAAACTTCCTTCTTGCATGCGTGCTCCGCCAGAAGCACATACAATAATAACAGGTAGAGACTTATTAGTCGCATATTCGATCAAACGGGTGATTTTCTCGCCTACTACGGATCCCATACTACCTCCCATAAACTGAAAATCCATGACTCCAATTGCTATAGGAATACCGTTTAATTCACCTATACCTGTTTGAACAGCTTCAGTTAAACCTGTCTTTTTTTGATAAGAATCAATACGATCTCTATAAGGTTCTTCCTCTGAATGAAATTCAATGGGGTCGGTCGAGACCATATTCTCATCCAGAGGATCCCAGGTGCCCGGATCAATCAAAAGTTCGATTCTCTCTGAACTACTCATTTTCAAATGATATCCACAGTGTTCACAAATATTGAGTCTTGACCTAAAAAATTGTTTATAATTTAATCCATAACAATTTTCGCACTGAACCCATAAATGTCTGTATTTTTTATTTATATCTAAATCATTAGACCTTCCTCTTATATTAAAATCACTGCCATTAACGCTAGTTCTTATAGCAGAACTACGACTTTCACAACCACTTATACTTTCATTACAAATAAAATTATAAACATAATTATCACTGTAGTTATGGGTCTCTCCTGAAATGTAACTATCAATACTTATTTCATAACGCAGATAACTATCAATGCAACTATTAATATGATTATTCCAACTAGATTGAGTATCATACATGTAACGATAATAGTAGCGACTACTATTTTTAGATCCACTATTCATAGAACTCGAATCCAGGTAACTAGAAAAAGAACTTTCTAGTTCATTGATAAAAGTACTATCATTGTCAATCTCAAAAATCTGATTTTCAATATCAAAATATATAGAAAAACTATCCCCATTACTATCCCTAACTAAAAAAGTGTCGTCAGAAATAAAACTCCAAATATCTATGATATCCAAAAAATGCTCAACATTACTGAAATTACAACTACCACTATCATTCCAACTGGAAACTTTATTATCCATAGCATTTAAAACCGGGTCTTCACTTCCACTGGAATATCTAATAGGACCAAGACTATCCATCGATCTACTTAACCTATATTTGTGTTCTAACTTCCCATTAGAGAACATCGAATTTAACCACAACTTTTCCATATGGTATTCCCACCCCTTATTTGAAAATTGAAAATATAATAGATGAATAGTCATTCGATAAATAATTCTTTTTTTATTGGATTTCATATCGGAATTAAGCACATATGGATTCAGCCTTTTCGTTTGGACCGTTAACTAATACGAATAAGTATTTAATTCAAAGAACTCATTATCTTTTGTGTTGTGGAATGCGGGGTATAATTTCAATATTAATAGTGATTATGATTTATATGATTTAGGTTTATGATTTAAATGATGGAATCTTTTCCCCAATTATAATAGAAAAAAAGAAGGGTTTCTTCTCATATTGTGTACAAATTCCTATTAAAAGTATAAATAGGAGTTTCCTGAATTCATTCTCGTATACCAATGGGACACGGAACGAAAAAGACAATATACAGGATCAGTAGAAAGCACGTTCCCCTAGCTTGAGCTAGGGTCTGCAATTCGGGTATATTAACTAATCCACCAATCCCAAGGATCCATAAGATTTATTATGTCTCCAACATAAGAAAAATAAGTATTTTGTTATTTAACCTTAACTTACATCTTTTCGTGTATCTATTGATTGTAAGTAAGGTCCTTGCCCCTGTACATTCTGTATATGTTGATACATAAAAGAAAACATATATGCAAAAAAGATATATGCAAATATCAGGATCCTCATTTTTTCGGCTCAATCCTTTTTTAGTAAAAGATTGGGCCGAGTTTAATTGCAATTAGGAGAACAAACAGGAATTACTGAATTATGCAAGCTTAGCTTTTATTTAACATCTAGCTTATCTACTGGTTCGTACTCAAATTTGATCTCTTTCCAAACTTCACAAGCAGCCGCTAATTCAGGACTCCAGTTGCAAGCTTCACGGATAATTTCATTACCTTCACGAGCAAGGTCACGTCCCTCATTACGAGCTTTTACACACGCTTCTAAAGCTACACGGTTAGCTACTGCACCAGGTGCATTTCCCCAAGGGTGTCCTAAAGTTCCGCCACCAAACTGTAGTACGGAATCATCTCCAAAGATCTCGGTCAGAGCAGGCATATGCCAAACATGAATACCACCTGAAGCTACAGGCAGAACACCAGGCATAGAGACCCAATCTTGAGTGAAGAAAATACCACGACTTCTGTCTTTTTCAATAAAATCATCACGTAATAAATCAACAAAACCTAAAGTCATCTCACGTTCACCTTCCAGTTTACCTACTACTGTACCAGAGTGAATATGATCCCCACCAGACATACGTAATGCTTTAGCTAGTACACGGAAATGCATACCATGATTTTTCTGTCTATCAATAACTGCATGCATTGCGCGGTGGATGTGAAGAAGTAGGCCGTTGTCTCGGCAATAATGTGCTAAAGAAGTATTTGCAGTGAATCCCCCTGTTAAGTAGTCATGCATTACAATAGGGACTCCCAATTCTCTAGCAAACACAGCCCTTTTGATCATTTCTTCACAAGTACCTGCAGTAGCATTTAGGTAATGCCCTTTAATTTCACCTGTTTCGGCTTGTGCTTTATAAATTGCTTCGGCACAAAATAAGAAACGGTCTCTCCAACGCATAAATGGTTGTGAGTTTACGTTTTCATCATCCTTGGTAAAATCAAGTCCACCACGTAGACATTCATAAACCGCTCTACCGTAGTTTTTCGCGGATAATCCCAATTTTGGTTTGATGGTACATCCCAATAGAGGACGACCATACTTGTTCAATTTATCTCTCTCAACTTGGATCCCATGAGGTGGGCCTTGGAAAGTTTTGGAATAAGCAGGAGGAATTCGCAAATCTTCCAAACGTAGAGCTCGTAAAGCTTTAAACCCAAATACGTTACCTACAATGGAGGTAAACATGTTAGTAACAGAACCTTCTTCAAAAAGGTCTAATGGGTAAGCTACATAAGCAATAAATTGATTTTCTTCTCCAGCAACGGGTTCGATATGGTAGCATCGTCCTTTGTAACGATCAAGGCTGGTAAGTCCATCAGTCCACACAGTTGTCCATGTACCAGTAGAAGATTCGGCAGCTACTGCAGCCCCTGCTTCTTCAGGTGGAACTCCAGGTTGAGGAGTTACTCGGAATGCTGCCAAGATATCCGTATCTTTTGTCTCATACTCAGGAGTATAATAAGTCAATTTGTAATCTTTAACACCAGCTTTGAATCCAGCACTTGCTTTAGTCTCTGTTTGTGGTGACATAAGTCCCTCCCTACAACTCATGAATTAAGAATTCTCACAACGACAAGGTCTACTCGACATGGATTGTGAATGAAACATTTGAAAAAAAAATCTTTCAAACAATTTTCAATTCAATTATCAATTAATATTCTCAATTAATTAATAATAATTTGTATTTGATTCGTCAAATACATCATTATTGTATACTCTTTGATATGTATGGCGCAACCCAACCCTTGTTTTGTAAGTTTGTAGTTTACCGCTTTTCTTTTTTTTATCTAAATATCTTAATCTAAATGTCTTAATCTAAATGTCTTATCTAACATAGTAAATTTTATCTAAATACTCAATAGTAAATAGTATCTAAATACTCAAAAAAATCCCTCTTGACAGTGATACATCTTGTATATGTAAATCCTAGATGTACAAATAACCATAACTCATCCATCAAAAAGCTATAGTCTAAACCACAAATGGGCTAAAATACTTATGAAATACTAAATAATAACGAACAATGAGATCGAAAAAATGAATAATAAATCGAGTTTAGGTTCGAATTACATAATTACATAAATTATAAAATGGAATATGATATGTATAGAATTCTCTATAATGGTAGATTAAATAAACACACTTCTTCATGCTTCTTATTCATCTTCATCTACTTTATTTGAAAAAGGATTGTGGTTAAACTTGAAAATTCATTCATTGAATGAGTAAATGATTGAATTAGATTCGGTTGGATGGTACCAACTAAATCAAGTGTTAACTTTCATTTATTATTGAATTAACCGATCAACTTGCTATCGGACATTTTTTTATTCGGAAATATTCCAAAAAATTTCGACATATTTCACTTTATCATCATTATGCAAATAAATCCTACTACTTCTGGTACTGCGGTTTCCCAATTGGAAGAAAAAAACCTAGGGCGTGTTGCTCAAATTATCGGCCCAGTACTGGATGTCGTTTTTCCCCCGGGTAAAATGCCCAATATTTATAATGCCTTGGTAGTTAAAGGTCAAGATGCCGATGGTCAGGAAATTAAAGTGACTTGTGAGGTACAGCAATTATTAGGAAATAATCGAGTTAGAGCTGTAGCTATGAGTGCTACAGACGGTCTAACGAGAGGAATGGACGTGATTGATACGGGAGCTCCTCTAAGCGTTCCAGTCGGTGGAGCCACTCTGGGACGAATTTTCAACGTTCTTGGTGAGCCTGTTGATAATTTAGGTCCTGTAGATACTCGCACAACATCTCCTATTCATAGATCCGCACCTGCCTTTATCCAGTTAGATACGAAATTAGCAATCTTTGAAACGGGAATTAAAGTAGTGGATCTTTTAGCCCCTTATCGCCGTGGAGGAAAAATTGGACTATTTGGGGGAGCTGGAGTGGGTAAAACAGTACTCATTATGGAATTGATCAACAACATTGCTAAAGCTCATGGAGGTGTATCCGTATTTGGTGGAGTAGGCGAACGTACTCGTGAAGGAAATGACCTTTACATGGAAATGAAAGAATCCGGAGTTATTAATGAAAAAAATATTACAGAATCAAAAGTAGCTCTCGTCTATGGTCAGATGAATGAACCTCCGGGAGCTCGTATGAGAGTTGGGTTGACCGCCCTAACCATGGCGGAATATTTCCGAGATGTTAATGAACAAGACGTACTTCTATTCATTGACAATATCTTTCGATTCGTCCAAGCAGGATCTGAAGTATCTGCTTTGTTAGGGAGAATGCCTTCTGCGGTAGGTTATCAACCTACCCTTAGTACAGAAATGGGTTCTTTGCAAGAAAGAATTACATCTACAAAAGAGGGATCTATAACTTCTATTCAAGCAGTTTATGTACCTGCAGACGATTTGACCGACCCTGCGCCTGCAACGACATTTGCGCATTTAGATGCTACTACCGTACTATCAAGAGGATTAGCTGCTAAAGGTATTTATCCAGCGGTGGATCCTTTAGATTCAACGTCAACCATGCTACAACCTGGGATCGTCGGTGAGGACCATTATGAAACTGCGCAAAGAGTTAAGGAAACTTTACAACGTTACAAAGAACTGCAAGACATTATCGCTATCCTTGGGTTAGACGAATTATCCGAAGAGGATCGTTTAACCGTAGCAAGAGCACGCAAAATTGAGCGTTTCTTATCACAACCCTTCTTTGTAGCGGAAGTATTTACAGGTTCTCCAGGGAAATATGTTGGCCTTGAAGAAACCATTAGGGGCTTTAAACTTATCCTCTCCGGAGAATTAGACAGTCTTCCCGAACAGGCCTTTTATTTGGTGGGTAACATCGATGAAGCTACCGCGAAAGCTATAAACTTAGAAGTGGAGAGCAAATTGAAGAAATGACCTTAAATCTTTGTGTACTGACCCCTAATCGAATTGTTTGGGATTCAGAAGTGAAAGAAATTATTTTATCTACTAATAGTGGCCAAATTGGTGTATTACCAAACCACGCTCCTATTGCCACAGCTGTAGATATAGGTCTATTGAGAATACGCCTAACTGACCAATGGGTAACAGTGGCTTTGATGGGCGGGTTTGCTCGAATAGGTAATAATGAGATCACGATTTTAGGAAATGATGCAGAGATAAGTACTGATATTGATCCGCAAGAAGCTCAACAAGCTCTTGAAAAAGCGGAAGATAACTTGCGTAAAGCAGAAGGTAAAAGACAAGCAATTGAGGCGAATCTAGCTCTGAGACGAGCTAAGACACGAGTAGAGGCTATCAATGTTATTTCTGCTAGTTGATGCATCGGAACAATCAAAACAAGTTCTTTATTAGACAAGACTGTCTATTTTAATTCCAATAAAAATGGAAAACAATTAAGTCTAATCTAATAAATACAACAAAAAAAATAAAATGAGTATAAAAACTTATTAGATACCGAAATCAATGGTATCTAATAAGTTCTACCTACTATTGGATTTGAACCAATGACTCCCGCCGTATGAAAGCAATACTCTAACCACTGAGTTAAGTAGGTCTTTTATTACTACAAAGTCAAAAAAATTCATGACTTTTGGGATTATATAGGAAATATGACTTCTAAGCAATACCAATCCTTAACTTCATTAAAAAGAAATGGCCAAAGAACTTTTATGGAGATCATCAAAGACCCATCTTGACAAGAAATTGTCTATATGTTAAGATGTTTATCACAAGGACTATAGCTCAGTTGGTAGAGCAACTCGTTTACACGTGCGCCAATGTTTTTCAAAGGAGTCAATCAAGTAATCAAATAATTGATCTTATTGATAAATCAATGTCTTACTCCATAGATTCGAGAGAACAAGAGAACAATAGCCTGACATAACAAATATTTGGTCAGTCCGATTCGAGTGTGAATTCTGATACCAAATAAAGCCCATCATTGATTTGAGAATTGATAAGGTGAATACCCAGTCTATTCAATGCTAGGGATAACGAGTATAAAGGCCTCAAAAAACCTCTTTTCGTCCTATGAACTTTAAGGTGTAAGAAGTCTCATATTTGACTCTTAGAGCGGAACGATGGAGACTCCATTAAACTTTAAGTTAGGTGGATCTAGGCCATAACCCTAAGCAGACCTACGTCAAAGTAATCCTTCTTTGAAACACTTTGGTATTGCTCTTAGATCAGAATTCGACTAATGAATCAGAGCAAGTGGAGCCATCTCATTATCTTCTTGTTTTTGTTGAAGAAAAAACATGGTGGACTAACTGATCTTTTCATCAGTTAATGAAAGAGCCCAATGCACCAAAATGCATGTTGGGTCTTTGAAACAGTTCGAATCATTTTGATAATAAAAAGTTTGATCTGTTTTACCGAGAAGGTCTACGGTTCAAGTCCGTATAGTCCTATACATTATATGTAATATATACATTATATATATCTATATATTTTTTTGATTTCGTCATCTCATTAGTACTATATTTATTTTTGGGTAGTCAGTTGGTGAGTCCCTAGAACTAGAAGCATTACCCTATGATAATCTCGATTCATAGGTACAGTAAAATGAAAACCCAAATTTTATTTAGTTGATTTGTTGAATAGATACAATTAATAGTTTTATAAAATCTCTGATAAAAAATGCATTCTTTTTTGTTAATTGTCGTCGGTGAATGGAATGACATAAAAAACCTTTTTCTGTTATTCTCAAAGAATTCGTCATAGACTTTTGCTTTGGGATTTATACCCAATCCATTTTTAAGTTAAATGAAAATAATGACATGATCTCGTTTAAAAACTACAAACCTACTCAGCCTAATCTAAGCTTAAGTCACACTAGTAGCTATTAGTTTAGTTTTTGTATTATATTTGTGGAATACCCTAACAAATAAATAACTTTTTGGTATTGGTAGAAGAGCAACGCCAATTTATTGTTTTAGAGAAAATGAATTGGTTATAAATTTATCAAATCACTATTTCGATTCTATTGAATTTCTATGAGTTCCGCTGGTTTGTAGATTTTATTTATCAAATCGTTCGATATTGATAATATGTTATTATTTTCTATTACTATTACAAAGTATCTTATGCCAAATTTATGAGTCCACCGATTATACCTATACCCCTCTACTATACTTATGTGGGTTTGCTTCAAAACACACTTTCTCTTATAGCGAAAATTTAGGTTGGCCCTATTACTAATATGGGTTAGTCTTACTAAGTGGTATTCCTGTAATAAAACAAATAAATAAGTTGGTTGATTCTAAATCACCCTTTTTTACTTTAGGTTAGTATTACTAATTGATTCGAAATATTTTTGCATTATAACTCTAAAAAACACCTTTCTTTTTTTTTTGTTTCTTAGAGAGTCTGTGGGGACAGTATAGATCCAACTAAAGTTTCTTTGATATGGAAAAAATTTTTTAGAGTTTGTTTCCTAGCACTTCAAGAGATTGAATTAATTAAATTAACAATTATATTCATTTTATATATAAGAATTTTCTGCATTTTTTAAAATAATCTAAATCTAGGCTAGGGCAAGAAGAGAGACTATAATCTTTTGATGTATTCTTTTTTTTTACATATTTGTATTGAGTCAATAGCCACAATAATCCTCTCCATTTTTTTATAAAAAAATACTTAGAATATAATAGAAATCCCTGGGCCTTTTTGATAATGCCTATATCTTATATCACTAAGACTAAGAACAATAAAATCCTTATTTGACTTAACTTAAACTGTTCTGGAGGAATTGACAATTCATTCCAATTCGAATCGACTAATTCACTATATTACACATTAATTAATAGGAGTGCATTTATGTTTCTGCTTTATGAATATGATATTTTCTGGGCATTTCTGGTAATATCAAGTGTTATTCCTATCTTAGCATTTATAATTTCTGGAGTTTTAGCCCCCCTTAGTGAAGGACCGGAGAAGCTCTCTAGTTATGAATCGGGTATAGAACCTATTGGGGATGCTTGGGTACAATTCCGAATTCGTTATTATATGTTTGCTTTAGTTTTTGTTGTTTTTGATGTTGAAACCGTCTTTCTTTATCCGTGGGCAATGAGTTTTGATGTATTAGGTGTATCCGTATTTATCGAAGCTTTAATTTTTGTGCTTATCCTAATTGTTGGTTCAGTTTATGCATGGCGAAAAGGAGCATTGGAATGGTCTTAGCTCCTGAATATTCAAACAATAAAAAAGAGTCCATTGAGACAGTTATGAATTTGATCGAGTTCTCGTCACTTGACCAAACAATGCCAAATTCCGTTATTTCAACTACGTTGAATGATCTTTCAAATTGGTCAAGACTCTCGAGTTTATGGCCTCTTTTATATGGTACCAGTTGTTGTTTTATTGAATTTGCTGCATTAATAGGCTCACGATTTGACTTTGATCGTTATGGATTGGTACCGAGATCAAGTCCTAGGCAAGCAGACCTAATTTTAACAGCCGGTACAGTCACAATGAAAATGGCTCCTTCTTTAGTGAGATTGTATGAACAAATGCCTGAACCTAAATATGTCATTGCTATGGGAGCCTGTACTATTACAGGAGGGATGTTTAGTACCGATTCTTATAGTACCGTTCGGGGAGTTGATAAGTTAATTCCAGTTGATGTCTATTTGCCGGGTTGCCCACCTAAACCCGAGGCAGTTATAGATGCAATAACGAAACTTCGTAAGAAGATATCTCGAGAAATATATGAAGATAGAATTGGTTCTAAACAAGAAAATAGATGTTTTACTATCAATCACAAGTTTAATGTTCAGCGCAGTATTCATACTGGAAATTACAATAAAGAATTGCTCTATCAATCACCATCTACTTCAGAAATAACTTCTGAAGAATTTTTTAGATCCAAAAGTTCAATATCTTCCCACAAATTAGTGAATTGAGCAGGTTGCTTTTGCGGAGAATGACAAAAAAAAAAGCTTCAATCTTTATAAATTTCATTGTAAATATGAAATAATTATACAAATCCAAATGTGGGAGAGATCAAGAAGATGCAGAGTCATTTATCTGCTTGGTTAGTCAAGCATGAGCTTGTTCATAGATCCTTGGGCTTTGATTACCAAGGAATAGAGACTTTACAAATAAAACCGGAAGATTGGGACTCCATTGCTGTCATTTCATATGTGTATGGTTACAATTATTTACGCTCTCAGTGTGCCTATGATGTCGCACCAGGTGGATTTTTAGCTAGTGTATATCATCTTACGAGAATACAGTATGGGGTGGATCAACCGGAGGAAGTATGTATAAAAGTATTTGTCCCAAGGGAAAATCCTATAGTCCCATCTGTTTTCTGGGTTTGGAGGAGTGCTGATTTTCAAGAACGCGAATCTTATGATATGTTGGGAATTTCTTATGATAATCATCCACGCCTTAAACGTATTTTGATGCCTGAAAGTTGGATAGGCTGGCCTTTACGTAAGGACTATATTACGCCCAATTTCTATGAAATTCAAGATGCTCATTGAATGAGAATAAATTAATGTCACGTATATGAGACAACTTCAGATTTCAAGTCAAAGAATACTTTGACTTTACGTTCTGTTCCCTATAAGAGTAACTTGATTCTAATTCGTATTCTGGATGAGCTAAAAAAGGGTTCATTTATATTATTCCCAACCCCATTTTTAAAAATGCTCTCAGTTTTTGTTTTGATAAGCAGAGACAATAGAATGAATCAAAAGGGTTCTGTACCATGAACTTTGTACCGCGCATATCACGTAGATAAATCCCAGAAAGTAAAACAAGTAAGAATCAAGTAAAAGAAATAGAAAAAATAAGAAATTCAACAATCAAAAAAGATCAAATTTCATTTAATGTATAGATACCTGTATTGATTAAATTATCTGAGTATTAAGTATTCTTAAGAGAATTCATTATGTGTCAGGAACCAGATTTGAACTGGTGACACGAGGATTTTCAGTCCTCTGCTCTACCAACTGAGCTATCCCGACTATTTTACATGTCGTCACCTTATATTACTCCAGGGTTTCTGTTTTTGTCCATTTTTTTTTTCTTTTTTTGGTCTTAAAAATGAAATAGTCAAATTTACTTTAATGATGGAAAAGAGGAAAAATACTTAGGAAGTCAAATCGTTTTTTTGGGGATAGAGGGACTTGAACCCTCACGATTTCTAAAGTCGACGGATTTTCCTCTTACTATAAATTTCATTGTTGTCGGTAGTGACATGTAGAATGGGACTCTCTCTTTATTCTCGTCCAATTTATTATTATTCTTTTTTTTGAAAAAAAAAATCAGACTCTGGAGTGAATGATTTGATCACTGAATATTCCACTATTACTTGAATTTGGAATGAATTCAGAATAACTCTTAAATTAGAAAATTATTTATTTTTATTTATAATTTATATATTATATATATAATATATAGAGAAATAATAAATATAATATAGAAATAAAAATTATGGATTCGGGTCCTGATTAATCAGTTGCAGTATATACGTGCGTGTTAAGAGGGTTACCCTTTCTTAGAGAGAAAGAATAATTCCAGATACCACCGCAATCGCAATGCAATCAACTCCATTCGTTAGAACATCTTCCATTGAGTCTCTGCACCTATCCTTTTTTCTCAAAACAAGGATTTGGCTCAGGATTGCCCCTTTTTCATTCCAGGGTTTCTCTGAATTTGGAAGTTACCACTTAGTAGGTTTCCATACCAAGGCTCAATGCAATTAAGTCCGTAGCGTCTACCTATTTCGCCATATCCCCTTTTGATTTGAGACCGGAATTCCATTGTAATTCCTTCCCCTTCTTTGATTTCCTTTTTTTTTTTATTAGAAATAGAAATATTGAATTAATTAGATACAGATTTCTATAGCGAAAAAGTATTTATGACGACTTTTTGACCTATTCTCTCGTTTTCATTTTATCAAATGATCCGTATCCATCCAATATCCAATCGAAATTGATTCTATCATTGATGTATCTGCAATTCAATAGGGATAAGATATATCCCTAGATCTATGTCTCTACCCACCTTATTTTTCCAGCAGGATTTGGAATACTGGAACGGTCGATATTTATTCTTCTCTTTTTTGTCCTATTTCCTTCCTTTCCAAATAAAATCAGAAGACTCTCTTATTATGATCTATATTGTATTTTGATCCTTATCCTTTCCATTTTTTGTTAGAAGAGATAAACTATAGGCCTAAATATATAATATATTTAGAGTATAACTAATATATTTAGAGTATAACTCTAATTGTTCTAATTTCATTTTTTTGGATTTTCCTAATCTAATAAAAAAAAGTTTTTATTCAATTCATAAATTCATATTGTATTGAATACATTTTTATCACTTTTTAGAGTTCTATTTCAGTATAAAAAAAGAAATAGTTAATAAAAATATTTCATTCTAATTTAATGAAAATTTCTATTTTAATTATTTAATTTATAGTTTTATTTATTAATCTAATTCTTTTTGTTATTTTCATCAAAAAAATATTAATATAATAGTATATTATTATATTACTCTAAACTCTAATAGTTATCTCTATTAGTCTAGTTAATTATATATTAGTGAACTAATATAATATTTAACTAATAGAGTTTTTTGTCATTAGAATTGAGTTCTATAATATATATTAATTAATCTTAATAAATGTGAAACAAGAACTAGACAACTATATACTATTACATTACATAAAATTGACTATAATACTAGAATATAGTATGTTATACCTATAGAGATATAATCTATGGATTATATAAGATAACGCTATAAAATACAAAAAATATAACATACAAAGAAAAGGCTATACAATAAGTATGAAATAAAGATAAGAAAAAAAACTGAATCAGAAGACGCTAACATTTTGCTTAATTGCCATACATTATTTTTTTTCTGTTATGTGAGCCCTCTTAGCTCAGAGGTTAGAGCATCGCATTTGTAATGCGATGGTCATCGGTTCGACTCCGATAGCGGGCTTTTTCCCTATTTATTATCTTATTTTTACATGATTGATGATAGCCTGCCTCTTGAGATTAAGAAATATTTAAAAGACTGCTCTCCTTTTGCTTTCTTCAACTGTTGAGTTGCTCATTTATTATGTTATGAGACAGTAACTTCCAACTATGAATAAAAAATGGGAGTAATTAGACCTCTATTGGACAACTATAGAACAAATCCGAAAACGTAGCCTTAATCTCGTATCTATATCTCTATACACGTAGATAGATATATTTATATAGATATCTATCTATAACTATAAAATCTAAATAAAATATAATATAAAATATCTAATAAAACATATAAAAAAATGCATATGGATACAATCCATTACTTATGTAGATTTTTCTTTGGTTTGTTTATGCTTTAGTGCAGCCTTAACTTAATTTAGATTTTTTCTGTAAACTTAAATTTCAATAAAATATTTATACTAAAAAAAGGAGTTTTTATGTCTCGTTACCGAGGACCTCGTTTCAAAAAAATACGCCGTCTAGGTGCTTTACCAGGACTAACTAGTAAAAGACCTAAATCTGGAAGTGATCTTAAAAACCAATTGCGTTCTGGTAAAAGATCACAATATCGTATTCGTTTAGAAGAAAAACAGAAATTGCGCTTTCATTATGGTTTGACAGAGCGCCAATTACTTAGATATGTGCATATCGCTGGAAAAGCCAAAGGATCAACAGGGCAGGTTTTGCTACAACTACTTGAGATGCGTTTGGATAACATCCTTTTTCGATTGGGCATGGCTTCGACTATTCCTGCAGCCAGGCAATTAGTTAATCATAGACATATTTTAGTTAATGGTCATATAGTAGATATACCAAGTTATCGTTGCAAACCCCAGGATATTATTTCAACAAAGGATAATCAAAGATCAAAAGCTCTGATTCAAAATAATATGACTTTATCCCCCCCTGAGGAGGTCCCAAAACATTTGACTCTTGACTCAATCCAGAGTAAAGGATTAGTAAACCAAATAATAGATAGTAAGTGGATCGGTTTGAAAATAAACGAGCTCTTAGTTGTAGAATATTATTCTCGTCAGACTTAAACTCAGAAAAATAACAAGCAAAGGTTCGGACAATTTTGCCCGCTTTTGGCAGATATAAAAATATCTAACGGAAATCCAAGTTTAAGCTAAGGGCTTTTCTTTTTGATCCAGATTTTCCCAGTTATGTATTACACCAATATGTATTATAACAATCGGGAGTCAAATTATCATTCCTTTTTCGCGCTTTTCGGTATTTTTATACCACAGTAATTAGGAATAGAAAATCTCTCTCATCTCAAATAAGGATAGAATTCTTATAGAATAGAAATAAAGGTATAAATGGTTATTTAATACATTGTGTTAAATAGCCTTGGTGAATTAGGTGAAGGTACAGAAAAGGAGAGAGAGGGATTCGAACCCTCGGTAAACAAAAGCCTACATAGCAGTTCCAATGCTACACCTTCAACCACTCGGCCATCTCTCCTACATAACATAATCTTATTATTGACCATAAACCGAGTGAATAGCGAGTAATTCCTATTTAGTTACAACCCGTTTTTTCTAATAGAAATTAAAAAACTTTTAGCAAACTATTAAAATCAAAATATTCAATAGATAAAAGAATCCATTTTTTAAGAATTAATGAAAAATAAAAAGGGGATATACATTAATATTGGGTAAGACGAAGATCTTTTCTTATTTTTAATTTATATTAGACTGAACAAGACCAATGACTTCACTTAGAATAAATCAACTAACTGAAGGATCCATATTTTAGACTATGATTACATTTAAACTAGGGTTCTACAGGAAAAAAAGCTTTTCCATTCCAATCCCCGATTTCTCAATGGCAACTCCTCTAATTACCTACCCCATGGATCTATTACAAATGGATGAATTGTTCCATAAGTTTTTCTATTTCGACTGTATAGTGTATTATACACATTATAAAAACAAACAGGTGACTTTTTTTTAGAGAATATTTTCTTTTTTTATCTTTGAATCATGATCAAATCAAAACTTCTTAAGTTCTCAGAATCTCTAGTGTAGGAACATGAAGCCTTGATTCTTAAAAAACAAAATGAAATGGATAATAGTTCCCTTCATTGAGATACTCAAAAATTTGGATCAAATCAATCATATTCAACTAGTTGTTATCTCTCCCTGGGAAGGGCACAATTTGAGTAGAAAGTCTAGTCTATATATATATTTTTTTAGAATTAGTCTGTTTTTATGTTATTTCGTACTGTACAATTCCTTTGTTTGTTAGATCATTTTCCTCAAGGTAAATGAGAAGAATTGTAGAATGAGTTGCTAATTATGCCTAGATCTCGGATAAATGGAAATTTTATTGATAAGACCTTTTCAATTGTAGCCAATATCTTATTACGAATAATTCCGACAACTTCAGGAGAAAAAGAAGCATTTACCTATTACAGAGATGGTGCGATTTGATTCTTTTTTTTTTTTTTTAGCTATCAGTCTTACTAGAAAGAGATATGTTTCGGGTTCAAGATAGAAAGAAAAAAATTATGGAAAAAAACCTACGCTTGGTGAAGGTGAAGTTAAGCTTGGAGATAAAACAATACCTTCTGTCGTGTATCCTCGATTGATGCGGCCTCAGATGCTTCAATCCTTGATTTTAGTATTGAGCGAAAGGTTACACCTATAGATATTGTAATGATAGGTCAATTCTACTCTACTTTAGTAGTACTAATGGGTGGCATAGGGGAAGAAGCACTACACTTAGAAATCAACAACACGAAAACTTTGTTATAAATGACCCCTTTTACTTATCGGTATCGGGACTAAGAAAAATGGTTGGGACAACAAACATCCATCTCGTTTGTATTTTGGATACCCATAGAACCATCGAAGATC